GCTAACGAAAAAAGGATACGATAAAGAATTAGGGAGCCAAATGGTCTTTTTGGGGATAGAGGGACTTGAACCCTCACGATTTTTGAAATCGACGGATTTTCCTCTTACTATAAATTTCATTGTTGCCGGTATTGACATGTAGAACGGGACTCTATCTTTATTCTCGTCCGATTAATCAGTTCTTCAAAAGATCTATCAGATTATGGAGTGAATGGTTTGATCAATGAATATTCGATTCTTTCTTCAATATGGAATCAATTGACAACAATTCTTCTCTATTATGTATACAGGTTTATCCTTCATCTTTTCTGAAGTTTCGATAGAAGGATTCCTCTACTAACGTAAGACAATCAACTCCATTCGTTAGAACAGCTTCCATCGAGTCTCTGCACCTATCCTTTTTGATTTTCGCTTTCTGAACCTTTGTTTGTTTTCGGAAAACGTGATTTGGCTCAGGATTGCCCATTTTTATTAATTCCAGGGTTTCTCTGAATTTGAAAGTTATCACTTAGTAAGTTTCCATACCAAGGCTCAATCCAATTAAGTCCGTAGCGTCTACCGATTTCGCCATATCCCCCTTTTTGAGATGAAAATCTCATTGTGATCTCGTTCCCCTTTTTCTTTCATTTATACCGGAACCGTTGAATTCATTAGATAGATGCCGATTCCTGTCTCGAAAAAGTTCTCCTCTTTGTCTTTGATTTCTTGTCTATCTTCTTTCATCTTCTATATCTATAGGAGGCTTATATTCGGTCCAATCAAAAACGATTTTATCATTTCTGTATCGGCAATTCAATATAGGTGGATACATACGCTATACATCTGTCTCTCTTCCACTCATTTACCCATGAAATTTCGAATACTTGAACGGTCGATTCTTTTTTTTTAATATGATTTGATTTTTGAATTCAAAAATCAAATCATATTAAAAAAAAAAGAATATTTAATTGTGATAAAAAAGAAAAATGGAAATTCTATATCGCTAGATTAATCGTTATCTTCTATAATATTTAACAGTTATTTGAAATTCTATATTCTATTCTTTAATATTTTAATATATTAATATTCATTATGAATAGCTAAGAATTAAAATAGTATAAAAATAGTATAATAGTGAATAGCAAAGATTCTAAGAGTTTATTGAATTCTTATACATGTCGAATTTATGTTATGTGAGCCTGCTTAGCTCAGAGGTTAGAGCATCGCATTTGTAATGCGATGGTCATCGGTTCGATTCCGATAGTCGGCTTTTCTCTATTTATTTTATTCTATGTTTTACATGATTGATAATGCATCTTTGAAATCAAAGAATATTGAAAAAAAAATGTCTTCCTCTTTTGGCAAAAGTCCTTGATTTATTATGTGATAGGAATTTCCAACTATCTAACGAAAAGAATCCTTTTCTTTTTCTATATATAGAATATAAAGATCTGGATATTTATCCAACTCATCTCATTATTCTTTAATAGAATAATACTTCAGTAAATTTCGCTTTATTTAGAATTTAGTTCATTTTTAGTTTATATTTATTCTGTAGAATGAAATTTCATCAATAAGAATTAATAATTAAATATAAATAAGAAGAAGGAGTCTTTATGTCGCGTTACCGAGGTCCTCGTTTCAAAAAAATACGCCGCCTGGGGGCTTTACCAGGGCTAACTAATAAAAGGCCCAGAGCTGGAAGTGATCTTAGAAATCAATCGCGTTCCGGGAAAAAATCCCAATATCGAATTCGCCTAGAAGAAAAACAAAAATTGCGTTTTCATTATGGTCTTACAGAACGACAATTACTTAAATACGTTCGTATCGCCGGAAAGGCAAAAGGGTCAACAGGTCAGGTTTTACTACAATTACTTGAAATGCGTCTTGATAACATTCTTTTTCGCTTGGGTATGGCTCCGACTATTCCGGGAGCTCGCCAATTAGTTAACCATAGACATATTTTAGTCAATGGTCGTATAGTAGATATACCAAGTTATCGCTGCAAACCCCGAGATACTATTGCGGCGAGGGATGAACAAAAATCTAAAGTTCTAATTCAAAATTCTCTCGATTCATCCCCCCATGAGGAATTGCCAAACCATTTGACTCTTCAACCATTCCAATATAAAGGATTAGTCAATCAAATAATAGATAGTAAATGGGTCGGTTTGAAAATAAATGAATTGCTAGTTGTAGAATATTATTCTCGTCAGACTTAAACCTAACAAAAATAAAATCAACACTAATAAGAATAAGGGTTCGACCCATTTTGCTCCCTTTCGGCGAAGTAAATTAACCTAAGGTTAAGATAAATAAGGGTTTGATCCGGATTTTTCTTTCATTTAGGTATCATAGACCGAGAGGGAGATTTTCATTCCTTGTCTACTCTACTCTTTTCTTTACACAGTATTTTCCGTACCACAGCCATTAGGAATAGAGAATCCATATCAAAGAAAGGTCTAACTGTTGGAATAGTCGTATCCATTGCTATTTGATCTATTGTGGTTAGTAAGATCGA